ATTCCTATTGATCCAACCAACAAAGTAAATAGTACTAATACAAGAAGAGGAAATAGCATAGTATTGTCCGATTCGTGAGGATACATGGAAGTGTATTTATTTCCAAAGTAAGTACTAAAGTATCGTATCCTATTTTTTACATTATTATCAATTTTCGATCTATCTTTTGAATAAAAAGAAACCTTTTTATTCATTGTTGATAAAAGTAAATTAGGATTGACTCCTCTTGGAGTTCCTTTTCCCCATAGAGATATGGAATAGAACGAACCATTTTTAGTGCTACTGTAATTTTGAAAATGAACACGTAAATACCCATCAAAGGTAAGTAAATATACCCGAAACATATAAAATGCGGTAAATCCTACTGTGAAAGAAGCTATTACTGCGAAAATTGGTGAATACAACCAACTTTCATTAAGAATGTCATCTTTGGACCAAAAACAAGCAAGAGGTGGAATACCACAAAGAGAAAGTGTACCCAATAAAAAAGTAGTTCTTGTAATTGGAACATATCTTGTTAAACCACCCATAAGAACCATATTCTGACTTTTATCTGGCGAATATCCAACAATAGGTTCCATTGAGTGAATAATGGATCCGGATCCCAAAAACAATAAAGCTTTTGAATAGGCATGAGTGATCAAATGGAATAAAGCAGCTCGATAAGAACCTATACCTAGAGCTAACATAATATAACCCAATTGAGACATTGTAGAATAGGCTAAGCTTTTTTTAATGTCTCCTTGAGCAAGGGCCAAAGTAGCCCCTAATAATAGTGTTATTACACCTATTAAAGAAATGAAATTCATTATATAAGGTATGACTATGAAAAGAGGAAGAAGCCGAGCTACAAGAAAAATTCCTGCTGCTACCATAGTAGCAGCGTGTATAAGAGCCGAAATAGGAGTGGGTCCTTCCATAGCATCAGGTAACCATACGTGAAGGGGGAATTGTGCGGATTTAGCAACTGCACCGACGAATAATAAAGAAGCACACAAAGTAGCAAATAAAGAATTGACCCCATTATTCTGGATTAAGTTATTAGTTATTTCGAGCAAATCCCGAAATTCTAAACTACCTGTTATCCAATAAAAACCTAGGATTCCTAACAATAAACCAAAATCCCCGATACGATTAGTTACAAAAGCTTTTTGGCAAGCACTTGCTGCAATTGGTCGTGTGAACCAAAACCCTATTAATAAATAAGAACACATTCCCACTAGTTCCCAAAAAATATAAATTTGTATCAAATTGGAACTAGTAACTAATCCCAACATAGAAGTATTAAAAAAACTCATATAAGCAAAAAATCGCAAATATCCTTGATCGTGATACATATACTTGTCACTATAAATAAGAACCATGATTCCAACAGTAGTAATTAGTATTGACATAATAGAAGTAAGTGGATCGATCAAGTATCCAAACTCTAAAGAAAAATCATTATTGATGGTCCAAGACCATAGATATTGATAGATAAAACTTCCATTTATTTGTTGAATAGACAGATTGGCCGAAAACACCATAGCTATACTTAAGAGTAAAACACTAGGAAAAGCCCACATGCGACGAATATTTTTTGTTGCTGTCGGAATAAGTAGAAGTCCAAATCCTATTGACATAGTAACTGGAAGTGGAAGAAAAGGTATTATCCACGCATATTGATATGTATGTTCCATAAGAAAAGAAACTCTTTTTTCTTATAATTGCAAATTGTTCTCGATTCACCAATTCTTATCTTTTTTATCCTTTTATAAAGGAACAATAATAAAAGAAATCAATAAAAAAAAAGATAAAAAAAAAAAAAGTCAAACATTGGGATTCTTAATTATTCAGATTTTTTCTCAGATATTTGAAATATTCTAAAATTGACAATTGGTTGGTCAAAAAATATGACCAAATAACTATGTAAAGGTAAAGGCGATTACCTAGTAGGTATTTTAACTAAGAAAAGATTAAAGGAATATGAGATTCTTTAATAATTTTCTTACTACTTATTTAGTAGATTTTGTATTTATTAGATTTTGATATTTTTTTTGGTGATTAATAAACATATTACATATACTATAATAGTATAATAAATATATTATATAGTATAGTAAATATAGTAAGGAAAAAGAGTTAGACCAAAAAAAGAGTACTTTTTTTTATTCAAATATGGATCATAGTATCTATATTCGAAAAAAAAAATACCTAGGTTTTCTAGTTCATTTTGGGAGTGGAGTAATTACCTAACTTGTTGTGTAACTGATTGATTGGATTTCAATCCAATAAAGAAAACTTATGTTTATCGGAAATCTTATGATACTCCTTACTTCGTATATAACTGAAATAAAAAATTACTTAGGTTGCCTAAGTAATGGAATGTCTTGTTTAACAGATTAAGTACTAGTTCTAATTGGAATTTGAATTATGGACATAGCACTCTGGACTTAATCAATTTTCATTTTCCCTTATTTTCTTCTATTTTTTTCCCTCATGTTGTCATTTATATATGTGATGTGTGATGCGCGCGCATACATATATTGATATATATATCACATATACATGTATATATAAATACATTTGTATTATATATATTTGTATGTTTATTATATATATTTATATGTTAAAGTAAAAAAACAATGTATATTAAAAAGAGTATATTAAAAAAATTATCCACATACACGAAATAAGTATAGATAATAACTAAAAAGAACGATCTATTTTGAAGAATACATGTCTTTCACATACAACGATAAAAGGAGGAACCCCCTTTTTTTGAATGGCAGTTCCAAAAAAACGTACTTCTATGTCAAAAAAACGTATTCGTAGAAATATTTGGAAGAAAAAAGGATATTTAGCTGCAGTAAAAGCTTTTTCTTTAGCGAAATCGGTTTCCACCGGGCATTCAAAAAGTTTTTTTGTGCGACAAACAAATAATAAAGTCTTAGAATAATCTCAATTGATATAGCCTAAAGAACCTCAAATTTTGTAAGATGAATGTTAACTAATGTATTTTTCTGTATTGAATTTCTCAATATTAGTTAGAACTCACTGCTGTGATATATAGAATAATAGTTTTTTGTATATTGGGTTCTAAGTATTATTTTTTTCCCTATCACAATTGTACTTTTCACAATAGAAAAGTACAATTGTGATAGAGATTGAAACTCTTTTGTTATATGCCTATCCCAAAACTTAATTGGTTTTGTAAATGGTATCATAAATTAGAAATTATATGCGCAATAAAGAATATTAATACTTTAATTTCAATATACTAAGGTATCGAAATCATTAGAAAAATAACAAATTCTTTGTATTTAATGATGAAATTGTGATAGATAGGAAATCCTAGTTATTTGATTTTGTTCATTGAAAAAAAAAACTCAATCTTTTTCATTTGAATCCATGAAATCGGATAAATGAAAAACAAATCATAAAAAAATAGAGAAAAAAAGACAATTCTTAGTTTTATACCTCAACTGAGAAAAAACTATTGAGTTCCAACTGTTTGGAGAGAACTTAGTTTCTAGTACGTGAAAGTTGATTGTTAAAAAACCCACGACGATACTACCTAAGTAGGTATTTTATTGAAGATTCAAATATTTAAACTACAAACCAGTCTTTATTCATCGATTCTAATTAATGTTTCCTAAACTATATTGAATCCTCGAATCTCGACGATTCAACATGAATTGACTATTATTATTTCAAGTAAGCCGCCATGGTGAAATTGGTAGACACGCTGCTCTTAGGAAGCAGTGCTAAAGCATCTCGGTTCGAGTCCGAGTGGCGGCATCTTGTAAAAGAGATACAATAGATCCTAAAATGTATTCAATTCCCGATTCCCAATTCTGTAATGGGACCCCTTTTATGATATTTGCGACTTTAGAACATATATTAACTCATATCTCTTTTTCGATCATTTCAATTGTGATTACGATTCATTTGATGACCTTATTAGTCCACAAAATTGTAGGATTACGTGATTGGTCAGAAAAAGGGATGATAGCTACTTTTTTCTCTATAACAGGATTATTAGTTTCTCGTTGGATTTCTTCGGGACATTTTCCATTAAGTAATTTATACGAGTCATTAATCTTCCTTTCATGTAGTTTCTTCATTATTCATATGATTCCCAAGATACGTAACCTTAAAAATGATTTAAGCACAATAATTGCACCAAGTACCATTTTTACTCAAGGCTTTGCCATGTCGGGTCTTTTAACTGAAATGCATCAATCTGCAATATTAGTACCTGCTCTACAATCTCAGTGGTTAATGATGCACGTAAGTATGATGTTATTGAGCTATGCAGCTCTTTTATGTGGATCATTATTATCAGTCGCTCTTCTAGTCATTACATTTCGAAAAAACATCGATATTTTTTGTAAAAGCAATAATTTCTTAATTAAGTCATTTTTCTTTGGCTTTGGTGAGATTGAATATTTGAATGAAAAAAGAAGTGTTTTTAAAAACACTTCTTTTCCTTCATTTCGAAATTATTACAAATATCAATTAACTGAGCGTTTGGATTATTGGAGTTATCGTGTCATTAGTCTAGGGTTTACCTTTTTAACCATAGGTATTCTTTGTGGAGCAGTATGGGCTAATGAGGCATGGGGATCCTATTGGAATTGGGACCCCAAGGAAACTTGGGCATTTATTACTTGGACCATATTCGCGATTTATTTACATACTAGAACAAATATAAATTGGAAAGGTACGAATTCGGCACTTGTAGCTTCTACAGGATTTCTTATAATTTGGATATGCTATTTTGGGATCAATCTATTAGGAATAGGTCTACATAGTTATGGTTCATTCACATAAACATCTAATTGAATAAACTACATGAAGAATACATAAGATAAAAACATCATCCCATATATAACGAAAGTTTGTTTTTATGAGTTTTTGAGAACCATTTTAATTTGAATGATTCCTCGATTCAAACGGTTCTCAAAAACTCGAGATGTATCTAATTACAATTCTTATTCATTTTATTTCTTTTTTCATTATACAGTACAGCAAATGATTTTCAAAATATTAAATTCAAAGAATTATAAGACTTTCCTTCCGTCTCATTAATGAAACACTATCCATGATAATAATTGGATAGGATAGCGTGTACCTTATCAACTGATAACGAGAGAACGAAATCGGGATAAATACCAATACCTATTATGGGTAGAAAGATACAGATTGAAAGAAATAGTTCTCGTGGTCCAGAATCCAAAAAATTCGAGTTTGGAATATTAAATAGCTTGTATCCATAAAACATCTGACGTAACATAGATAATAAATAAATAGGAGTTAATATCATTGCAATTGCCATTACAAAAGTAATTAGCATTTTTGGCATTAAAAGATATTTTGTACTAGTAATTAGTCCAAAGAATACTACAAATTCCGCAACAAAACCACTCATTCCTGGCAATGCAAGAGAAGCCATCGAGAAGCTACTGAACATGGTAAATATTTTTGGCATTGGGATAGATATCCCTCCCATTTCTTCGAGATAAACAAGACGTGTTCTATCACAACTCGTTCCCGCCAAGAAAAAAAGTGCAGCACCAATAAATCCATGAGAGAGCATTTGTAAAATAGCTCCATTGAGTCCCATGTCGGTTATAGAACCAATTCCTATAATTGTGAAACCCATGTGAGATACAGAGGAATAGGCTATTCTCTTTTTTAAATTACGTTGACCAAGAGAAGTTGAAGCTGCATAGATTATTTGCATTGTTCCTATTATCACCAACCAGGGAGAAAATATAGAATGAGCATGGGGTAATAATTCCATATTGATCCGAATCAATCCATATGCGCCCATTTTTAATAGGATTCCCGCTAAAAGCATACATGTACTGTAATGTGCGTCTCCGTGGGTATCAGGTAACCATGTATGTAGGGGTATAATCGGCAATTTTACAGCATAAGCAATAAGGAAGCCAAAATAGAATATTATTTCCAACGACACAGGATATGATTGATTAATTAATCTTTCAAAATCTAATGTTGGTTCATTGGAACCATATAAACCCATACCTAGAACTCCTATTAAGAAAAAAATGGAACCCCCTGCAGTGTACAAAATAAACTTTGTAGCCGAGTAGAGACGTTTCTTTCCCCCCCACATGGATAAAAGTAAGTAAACAGGAATTAATTCTAACTCCCACATGATGAAAAAAAGTAAAAGGTCTCGAGAAGAAAATAATCCTATTTGACCGCTGTACATTGCTAGCATCAGGAAATAGAACAACCGCGAATTTCGAGTAACTGGCCAAGCTGCTAAAGTTGCTAAAGTAGTGATAAATCCTGTCAGTAAAATGGGTCCTATGGAAAGTCCATCGATTCCTAGTCTCCAGTGGAAATCAAAAACATCTATCCATTTAGAATCTTCCTTCAATTGCATTAATGGATCATCCAATTGGAAATGATAACAGAATGCATAAGTCGTTAGAAGGAGTTCTAGCAAGCATATACACAAAGTATACCACCTAAACATCTTATTCCCTCTATGAGGGAAAAAGAAAATTGAAGAACCCGCGAATATCGGTAAAACAACAAGTATTGTTAACCAAGGAAAATAACTCGTGATAAAGACAAGATACGTTTTGATTTGACCAGAAAAGCCCGTCCTCAAAATAATATATTTTGTTGAGCACGGGCTTTTGTCGGTAAAGAGGAATCACAAATGATTCAAGTGGAGTTTTTTGTAACGTATCAATAAGATAGAGCCATGCTGCGAGTTGTTTCAGGCCCTAAATAAACACGGACACTCAAAAAATCTGTTGGGCAGGCGGATTCACATCTCTTACAACCTACACAGTCCTCGGTTCTTGGCGCGGAAGCTATTTGCTTGGCTTTACATCCGTCCCAAGGTATCATTTCCAATACATCTGTGGGGCAAGCTCGTACACATTGAGTACACCCTATACATGTATCATAAATTTTTACTGAATGTGACATTGGATCTATAAATTCCAGTTTTGAACATAAAAGATTTTCGATCTGGTCAAATCAAATTAGTAGTAAATGAATCATATATTATATATTGTAATATATATATTGTAGACACCAGACGAAGCAGTGGTTTATTAAAAACAATCAATATATTTCTTAAATCAATCTGTTTATGAGAAAAGGTCAAGAGACTTTGATTTTCGTTTCAACAATTATGATGATACGAGTTGCACATGCGAATTAAAATTAATTGGCCAACAAATTGGTCATCATTATTTCAATATAAATATAAAAATGCAATTCAATAAAATTGAATTGCATTCAAATTCAATAAAAAATAGTATTTAAATTCTATTAAATATTTTTATGTGTCTTTATTTAAATTATCTATGATGATTATCACTAATTATTTAACAAATTCGATTGATTAATACGAGTTGATTTTCTGTTACGATGGATCGACGAAACAATAGCAAGTCCAATAGCTGCTTCAGCAGCTGCAATGGCTATAACAAAGATTGAGAAAATGTCTCCTTTTAATTGGCGACTATCAAATATATCAGAAAATGTTACAAGATTGATATTAACCGAATTTAGTATAAGCTCAAGACACATAACCGCTCTAACCATGTTTCGACTTGTGATCAATCCATAGATACCGATAGAAAATAAATAAACACTCAAAAAAAGGACATGCTCAAACATCATTGACTAACTCCTTATCAATCTCGATTCATTTCAATATGAACAACAATTCAACCGATTCAATTGATTAGAATAGAACAATTACACAACAAAAGAAGATATTGACGGTAGATAGATTTAACTAAAAATTTCTATTTATTTATTTAGAATTTAGTGAGAATTCTAAGAATTGGGAATCATTATTAAGTTAAGTATTTTTATTGCTTATTGTCGAGCCATACTAATTGCACCTATCAAGGAAACTAAAAGAATTATAGAAATGAGTTCAAACGGAAGATAAAAATCTGTTGATAAATGAATCCCAATTTGTTGAACCTTATTTATTAGGTCCTGTTCCATAATCTGGTTTGATCTTGCAGTCCAAATAATTCCGGACCATGACGTATCTGGGATAGTAGTAATTAGTGAAAAAAGAATAGTTGTACAAACCATCGAAGTGACCCCATCTCCGATGGTCCAAAAATAGGAATTATTGGAATATTCTGAACCATTCATGAACATTACAGCAAATATGATCAAGACATTTATGGCTCCCACATAAATAAGGAGCTGTGCGGCAGCTACAAAATAGGAGTTCGATGAAATATAGAATAAGGATATACAAACAAGAACAAATCCCAACGAAAAGGCAGAATAAATTGGATTGGTAAATAATACTACCCCCAGACCCCCTAATACAAGAATTGACCCCAGAAATACAACAAGAATATCATGTATTGGTCCAGGTAAATCCATTATGTATAAAATACAAAATAAATAACTTTAACTATTTCATGACCTTACTTTAACTTTACTAAATAAATGGTCCAGGAAAGGAAAAGGGGTTACCCTATTTTTTTTTTCTTGTATATAATATTGTATATGATACATTTATAATTGAATTGAATTTGAATATGGATTAATGTAGATATAGATAAAATTATCGGGCCAATCCTACTTTATTTATATTTATCCGAAAGAAAAAAAAAAAAAGAAAAGAGTAGTTGGAATATGTAGTTGAAATTTGCTATTTCGAAATCATCACGAAAAATATATTCTCAGTTTAAATCAAACAGTGATTCTCAACAATCAATAGTTATTAGTTTTTATTTGTAGTTACTGACTACCCAAAATAAAAAGCTTGGATCCTTTATATCAAAACAAAATCTTAGTAATCAGTAATTGTTCTTGAATCAAAGGGTTTATCTTTGTCTATTTTTATTTGAGTCGAATTCATAACTGTTTGAATTGTGTAATCTCCAATTATTGAGATTGGTAATCGACCCAAAGCAATTTGATTATAATTCAATTCGTGACGATCATAAGTGGAAAGTTCATATTCTTCAGTCATTGATAAACAATTTGTTGGACAATACTCGACACAGTTACCACAAAATATACAAACCCCAAAATCTATACTATAATTAAGTAATTGTTTCTTTTTAATATCTCTTTCAAATCTCCAATCAACAACGGGTAGATCTATCGGGCATACACGAACACATACTTCACAAGCAATACATTTATCAAATTCAAAGTGGATTCGACCCCGGAAACGCTCTGATGTGATCGATTTTTCATAAGGATATTGAATAGTTACAGGTAAACGATTTGTGTGGGATAAGGTAATTATGAAACTTTGACCAATGTACCTTGCAGCTCGTATTGTTTGTTGACCATAATTCATGAACCCAATTACTATAGGGAACATATTGTAGATATACATGAAAAAATTGACGTTTCTTTCTCTTGTTTGATAGAGATTATGAATCTAAAATAGTGTTATCATATTCTGTTATTTATAATGAAACAAGTTGGGAAGAAGTTGTTAATAACAGATTACCTAGAGAAATAGGTAAAAGAAATTTCCATCCAAGATTTAATAACTGGTCCATTCTCATCCTAGGTAAAGTCCATCTTGTTGTGATAGAAATGAAGAGAAACAAATAAGCTTTAGTTAATGTAATAAGGATACCCATTGTCATTCCAAAAATGCCAGCGATTTTATTTATTCCGAAAAGCTCAGGAATGGATATATACGGAATGGATAAATTCCACCCACCTAAGTAAAGAACTGTTACAAATAATGAAGAAACTAATAAATTTAGGTAAGAAGCAAGATAAAATAAACCGTATTTGATACCCGAATACTCGGTTTGATAACCTGCTACTAATTCCTCCTCCGCTTCTGGTAAATCAAAGGGTAATCTCTCACATTCGGCTAGAGAAGAAATTAGAAAAACAATAAATCCTATAGGCTGACGCCACAGATTCCACCCCCAAAAACCATATTTTGACTGTGCTTCAACTATATCAACTGTACTTGAACTGTTAGATAATCATAGTCGATAATAACATCACTGTTCCCATCGCTATTTCAAAACCGTACGTGAGACCTCAGCTTCATACGGCTCCTCGATGGCCACAAAAAAAATGTAAGGACGGGTTCGGTATTATCGCCATCTTTGGGTAGATAGAATAAAGATACATCGGAAAGTCCCAAATTAGACCAATGGAATTCTGTCTGCTAGAATAAGAAAAAAAAAAAGTGCTTCCGAATTGATCTTATCCTTTACAATAAGAATTTATTTTTGTTCGGTAATAACTTAATATTTCAATAAAATACTCCTTATATCAATCAATACAAAATAAAAAGAATTAGTCATTAGTTCATGAATCGTGATAAGAATTCGATATGTATGAATATGGATAGAGAAAAGAATAAATAAAGATCCCCTTTTTTATTATTCATTCAATTACTGTATTCCATTTCTTTTTTCCTGTTCTTCTGTCTCAGAGGAGGATACTAAAAAAAAAGATAAAGGATTAATTCGTTCTTGATAGTCATTTCTTTAACCAGTGAATAGGAGCATACTCTAGATCGGAATCGTAGGGAAGTACTACTTGATCATTTCTACCAATTTCAAGTCCTTATTATGATTCGTTTTATGAAGAAATACCTCTTTTTTGATACCTTACATTATCTCCATTACTAATCCTTTGCGTACCTTGGTGTTCCTAACCGTCCACTGACTTTTGATTGATCCCCGGTATAGTAATACATACGAGACAGTAGTAGAAACTCCATACAGTTGATCGTTTGTTTGCGCCCGCTTCAAGATATGATGACTAATCAAAAAATCTTAATCTTGGGGTAAGCAGTTTACACCGCTTATGTTTACTTCAACTTTATTCTTGTACATAGGGAATGAGATTTTTTCTTCTTACTACAAATTTATAAGCTGTTTAGTTTCACTCATATAACTATCTGGTTTAACCCATCAACCCGAATGCTGAATAAAAAAAAAAAAAAAAATGAAAACATCTATTCAATACATTGAACCTCTTTTTTTTTTCTTTTATTTCTAGAAGAGAGGTTCAAAGTTCATATTCCAACGAATCACACGTAGAGATATTGATAACACACATAGAGTTAATGGTATTTCATAACTAATAGATTGAGCAGCAGCTCGTAGACCACCTAAAAAGGAATATTTATTATTCGATCCATATCCTGACATAAGAAGCCCAATAGGAGCAATACTGGAAATGGCGATCCATAAAAAAACACCTATACTGAGATCGGCTAAAACAAGACGATACCCAAAAGGAATTACTAAATAACTTAGTAGAATTGATATAACCGCTATAGACGGTCCCACACTAAACAAACGAATATCTCCTCGAGATGGGAGGAGGTCCTCTTTAAAAAGTAGTTTAGTCCCATCCGCTATAGCTTGAAGAATTCCCAACGGGCCAGCATATTCAGGCCCAATACGTTGTTGTATCGCTGCAGATATTTCTCTTTCTAACCACACAATTACTAGTACCCCTATTGTGATTCCCAATATAAGGGTCAAAATGGGTACAATCCATATTAGTCCATACACTTCTTTTAAAAATTCCGATGTAGAAAAAGAATTGATAGTTTGTACTTCTGTCGTATCAATTATCATTTCACCGATCAACTTCTCCCATAATGATATCTATACTACCCAATATCGTCATGATATCAGCCAATTTCATTCTTTTAACTAGCTGAGGAAGAATTTGCAAATTGATAAAACCGGGCGGACGAATTTTCCATCTCCAGGGGAAAACGCTATTATCTCCTATCAAATAAATTCCCAATTCTCCTTTTGGGGCTTCCACTCTCACATAAAGTTCTTGTTTCGACAATTCAAAATTGGGTGAAGGTTTTTTACTAATAAATCTATATTCAAAATCATTCCATTCGGAATTCTTTGCTCTATCAAAGCGTCGTACTTCTAAATTCTCATAAGGTCCTCCAGGAATTCCTTCTAGAGCCTGTTGAATAATTTTTATGGATTCCTTCATTTCACCGATTCGTACTAAATAACGAGCTAATGAATCTCCCTCTTTTTGCCATTGGACTTCCCAATCGAATTCATTGTAACACTCATAATGATCAACTTTACGAAGATCCCATTGGATTCCAGAAGCTCGTAACATCGGTCCTGATAAACCCCAATTTACAGCTTCTTCTCCAACAATAATGCCCACTCCTTCAACTCGTTCCAAAAAAATGGGATTCCACGTAATAAGTTTTTGATATTCAACAACTCCTGTTAAAGAATAATCGCAGAAATCCAAACATTTATCTATCCATCCATAAGGTAGATCAGCAGCTACTCCTCCGATACGGAAATAATTATGCATCATTCGCATACCTGTGGCGGCTTCGAATAGATCATATATCAATTCTCTTTCTCTGAAAATATAGAAAAAGGGAGTCTGTGCACCGATATCCGCCATAAAAGGTCCAAGCCATAACAAATGAGAAGCTATACGGCTCAATTCCAGCATAATTACTCTGATATAGCTAGCTCTTTGAGGTACTTGAACATTTTCCAATTGTTCTGGTGCATTTACGGTTATTGCCTCTGTGAACATAGTAGCTAAATAATCCCATCGTGTTACATAAGGTAGATATTGTATAATTGTTCGATTTTCCGCTATTTTTTCCATTCCTCTGTGTAAATAGCCCAATATGGGCTCACAGTCAATAACATCTTCACCATCGAGAGTAACGATTAGTCGAAGAACACCATGCATTGATGGGTGGTGAGGCCCCATATTGACTATCATGAGATCTTTTCTTGTAACCGGTACTGTCATATCTTTTCTTCCTTAATTCATTATTCCATGAATTCCTCAAAACGAGGCTCATCAAAACGAAAAATCGAATACTACTAAAAAAAATTCAAACGATTAAATTAACGAGTTTTTGGCTCCCGAATATCCAACTGACCAATTAATTTCTTATAACGTACTCTATTTTTCTTTGACAAATAAGCCAGCAACCGTTGACGTTTTCCTAGAATTTTTCGTAGACCCCTTTGCGATAAAAAATCTTTTTTGTGCAATTCCAAATGTGAAGTAAGTCTCCGTATCTTATTGGTGAAACTGAATACTTGAAATTCAACAGAACCTTTGTTTTCTTCTTTTTCTTCTTGTGGAATAATGGAAATGAATGAATTTTTGACCATAAAAAATTTTTCTATCCTTTTTCTTTCTTTTTCATGGATTTTTCCGATCAGGAAAAATAAAAAAAAGAATTATGCCAGTTATTTTAATCTAGTACACACAAAAATTTGGATTTATTCATATACTACTTCTTTATTTTATCCAAATCAAATTGAAAATTTGATTTGGATAGAAAGGTATAATATGTTTCCGCATTAACGAAAGAAAAAAAAATTCTTTCTATCTAAAAGGATTCCGCTAATTTATTTATTCCTATATCCAATTGAATGGATACACCATTCAATCTGTATCATTTACCAAAATATAACATAGCATACGCGTACATCTTTCGGCTTTCATATACCGAAAATGTCACGGAATATAGATATATATGATATAGGAAATATACTATTAAATTAAATAATTCTAAATCGTGGATACATATGTATCCTTGACATACTGAAACGACTGCCATTATTGGTATCAAACCAATAGCGATTCATACAAGTTAAATCTTCTAATCGGTAATTGGGCCAAAGAACAAATTTGTATTTAATGAATTTATTTGTATCTGTATTAAGATGCTTGTCCTCATCCAAAAATTTTCCAGAGTTTCCTATGTTGTTTTCATTGCAAAATAATGGATTTCCATTTCTATCCGTAACATTCCAATTATGGGAATTGAAACAAATTAACATTCTCAATTCTCTACGACGTCTAGGAGATATAATATTTTCAGGAACAAGGAAATCATAATAATTTCTGTCCCCATTCACAAGCATATTCCCATATCGTACAATGGGTTTATCCAAATTCCTCTTATCAATATATCTTTTTTTTATGCATTTTCTATTACTTTGGTGTTTATTGTTCTCGACCAATGAAATACTTATAGTTTGATATATAATCAATTTTCCATCCTTTTTTATAGATAGACGAATTGGTTCGATAATTAATATTCCTTTTTTTATCAATTCTGTAAGAGCTAGATCTTTCTGAATTAGCATTACATCCAGATGCATCTCTCCTCTTTGAATCGAGGATATAGCAATTTCCTTTGGATTTATCAGTCTAAGTAAGAGACAATATACCTTGATATTATTGATCATTCTTTGGTTCAAGGAGTCATCCCATCTTAATTGAAAAAGGAAATATTTTTTCAGGAAGAAATCCAGTTCTGCTTCCTTGTTTTTCTTGGATTGTTTTTTCTTTTTACCTTTTTTAATGGTAATGTCTGATCCCGCGTAATTCTCTTCAATATCTTTTTTTTTGTTTTCTTTTCGTATATCTGATACAAGATTTACTTGGTCCTGTTGTTCATTTTTTTGTTGGTTGGAATTTTCTAATTTAAGATATTTTTTTTGATCAGATATCATCTGAAGATTTTTTTTTCTATTTATATTGATGTTTTTATTTTGACTTGTATTTTTATAAAAATACAAGTCAAAATAAAGTAATTTGATTGGTATAATCCATGGTTTAATCTTATATGCATCAAAAAGTAAGACAAATTCTGGGAAGAACCAAGATTCTAGATTTGATATGGTACGATAAACTCTTTCTTGATTCATTCCCATCCAATTAAAAAAAATACTTTTTTGATTGGATGGGTTGATTTCTTGATGAATCGTAAGAGAAAAAATATCTTTTTTTTTCAATTTGTTGTTGATTTTTTTTTCAGTCTTAGTATTTTTATCAATTTTGGTACCGATATGTGTATTGGTCCAGGTCTCAATATCGATATTTTTTCTAAGACAAAAATGGAGAATTCTACAATCAAAATATTTTCTATCTAGATTTTTATGCGTATCAATAATATATCCTTCTTCTAGATAATCACTAATAGCTGTACTTACCAATACAAAAAATGATTCGTATTTCGGTTTATTGAAATTATATGGAATTTTGAGAACCCTGTTTACTTGTAATCTTGACCCATAAATATATAAATCCTTCTTATCCCCATAGTTCATATATTTATGTGATAAAAGATCATATCTGTAGTGTTTTTTCCATTTTTCTTTTTGATTTGTCAATGAATCCGCTGCATAGTAATTTTGTTTCACGTAATGAATTAATTGGTCTTTTTCTTTTTTATATGAATCCGATTTAATTGAGTCTTTATTTTGAATCCTATAACGTTGATTGATTCTATTTCGCCATTTTTGCGGTACTAACCGCGACCATTTGGTTTGAGATAAATTGTATTGATAATGCCCCTTTAACCAGTTTTTCCATTCAATCATTCCAGACTTATGAATTTTCTTATGTCTTGAATTGGAATCAAATATTCCTCGTGTCATACAATAATCCTTGATTTTATCCTTAATAAAAGGATAAGTCCCCTGATATTGAAGTAGAGATTTCAAGCGATACTTGTTAAGTAATTGGGTTTGTGATAATTTGTAAAATACATATGCTTGGGACAAGGAGGATAAGTCATAATACATTTTTGTACTATTACTAATATTAGTATTCGAAAACAACTTTTTTATAGTGGAAAAAGAGTTCATTGTATTTTGATCTCTTTCATCAATTCCTTCCTGATTTGTTTGATCGTTGTAAACGGATTTATTGATTATTTTTTTTGTTGATTCAAAGAAAAATTGGAAATTGATCCTGTGAATGGTAATCATACATAGCAAGATATCTATGTATATTTTTTCAATCAGAGATTTCATAAAATAATGTGATTTACGTATTAATCGTATATTTATTCTTTGGAATATCTGCCAAATATGTTTCTTTGATTTCGATCTTTTATCATCACAAGTTAGAATTATTTTTTTCTTGTCTTTTGTGATTCGTTCTATTTGATTCCTGATTGTGATTGTTCTATCAGAAAGATCTTTCATCTTTTTTTCTATGAGTGAATAATTTGTCCAATTCATGGATTGGATTTGAATGGTTGATTTGTGAATAATCTTATTATTTATTTCAGAATCTTTTCCATTTTCAGCCGTTTCATATACTTTCGCCTTGCTCAATTCAAATAAGAATATTGGGTTTACTTTTTGAATTTCCTTCATTATTCGTTTTAGAACTAGAAGTATTTTAATGATCCATCTTGTTTTTTCTTTTGAAACTTTTAGAAGTAGAAAGAAATTCTTTTTCACTTTTCTAACTTTTTTTTGGAGTTCTTTATAAATGGGTTCAAAAAAGGAAGGTCGTTTTCGGGGACTCCCAAAAGGGAGTTCCGCTTCCATTCCCCAAACTGTTAAAAAACAAAAATTGTCTTTTTTTCCTTTTTTTTTTATTTGATCTCTAGGATGAGATCGTATTTTAGATCTTCGCCAAGGTTTCAAACAGAAAGGAAATAGAATCTTTATCTGAATACCGTCTGTTAACCAATCTTTGGGAAATTCTGTTTCTGATAATTGAACACCATTATAGGTGCATTTAACATGCATTTCTCTATTCCATTCCTTCAAATCCTCATACCATTCGGGGAATTGGAATAATAACATACGGCCAATATTTTTAGCAATTATCAATAAAGGCAATACAATGTATTTTCTAAGAAAAGATTGGGTTACTAACATAAAACCTCTTATTGCTTGAGCAAATATAATGCTATCCCAAGTTTCTGATATTGCTATACATTCATTTTCCTCTTTTTTATCTTCGTTTTTTTTCTCTTTTTCCCTTGTCTCTTCCTCCTCAAAATCAAAATGCGAAATTTTCAATTCTGGTTCTCTCCCCACCGAATTCCTAAAAATGAGATTCATCATTTCAGAGATATAAAAAGAAGAAAAAAAAAATGTTTTGTCTATTCGATCCAAAAAAAGCGGGGAATGCACATTTGCTTGAAACATTTCCAAAATAACTGTTTTACGTCTTTGAGCACGCATGGATCCTTTGATTATATCCCGACGAAAATCCGATTGTTGCGAGTAACGTATCAAAGCCACCTCTTCCGCTTGATCACTATTATTAGTATTATTTGTAGTTATAATAGTATTGGTATTCTGATCGTTATCAGTATAAATTACTACGCGTTTGGCTTTTCTTGAACGAATTTCATGATCTTCCGTAGATTCTTCCTCATTTTCTTCCTCCTGTTCTTCCAAATCATCAGTTAATTTGTATGACCATTGAGGAACCCTTTTACAGATTTCTTCTATTCCAATAGATTTATTTCTAATTATTGTTTGATCATTTGGATCAGTTGTAATTACATCGAATACCCATTTTAAAGCTTTTGCTTGACTTTCTAAATCAATTCTTGTTTGCTCTCTCAATAAAGAATATTTTTGAAAATGAAAAATGGGTGCAGGCTCAAAAGGAAATTCTTTGATTGAGGTTACGGAATTACCAATATAATTCAGTAATGATTCCCTATCAAGCGGATTCTTTTGATGTTCCAATTTTCTGGAAT